GTAACTATTCAATATCCTTATGAAAAATTGATCACATCAGAACGTTTCCGCGGTCGAATCCACTTTGAATTTGATAAATGCATTGCTTGTGAAGTATGTGTTCGGGTATGCCCTATAGATCTCCCCGTTGTTGATTGGAAATTGGAAACTGATATTCGAAAGAAACGATTGCTTAATTACAGTATTGATTTCGGAATCTGTATATTTTGTGGTAACTGTGTTGAGTATTGTCCAACGAATTGTTTATCAATGACTGAAGAATATGAACTTTCTACTTATGATCGTCACGAGTTGAATTATAATCAAATTGCTTTGGGTCGGTTGCCAATGTCAGTAATTGGAGATTCCACAATTCGAACAATTAGGAATTCGACTCAAATCAAAAAAGGCACGGATAAACCACTTGATTCAAGAACAATTACCAATTACTAAGATTCCGTTTTGATTGAAAGTAGCGAAGCTTCCTTCATTTTATTTTGCTTAGACAATAACTAAAAATCCTAAAGGGGTTGAGAGTAATGATTTTCATATATTCATAAAAATATAGTTATCTATTCTCTATATATTAAAATACTACATTACATACAGTATATATATATAAATATCATATCTGTGATTATAATATATAAATAAAAAAAGAAAATAGAATAATTATTCTATACTCTAAATAATTTAAATAATTGAATCGAGAAATTTTTGAAATGCAATTTTGAACGAAACTTTCAGATAAACAAATGGTATTCAATCATTCATATAATAAATAAACATATCTACATCAACCCACACACGACCCTATATTGATTTAATTCAATTAGAAGGGTATCAAAAAATAGGTAACCTCTTCTTTTTTTTTGTTTGTTCAATAAGGTCATGAAAAATTTCTACTTAATTTATCTTTTATTTTACATAGAATGGATTTGCCTGGACCAATACATGATTTTCTTTTAGTTTTTTTGGGATTGGGTCTTATAGTGGGAAGTCTAGGAGTGGTATTACTTACCAATCCCATTTTTTCTGCCTTTTCGTTGGGATTGGTTCTTGTTTGTACATCCTTATTCCATATTCCATCGAACTCCCATTTTGTAGCTGCTGCACAGCTCCTTATTTATGTGGGAGCAATAAATGTATTAATTGTATTTGCCGTGATGTTTATGAATGGTTCAGAATATTACAAAGATTTCTATCTTTGGACTGTTGGAGATGGAGTCACTTCACTGGTTTGTACAAGTATTTTTTTTTCATTAATTACTACTATCCCAGATACGTCATGGTACGGTATTATTTGGACTACAAGGTCAAACCAGATTATAGAGCAGGACTTGATAAATAATGGTCAACAAATTGGGATTCATTTATCAACAGATTTTTTTCTTCCATTTGAACTTATTTCGATAATTCTTTTAGTTGCCTTGATCGGTGCAATTGCTATGGCTCGTCAGTACTAAATATTTCGAAATTATATAATATAAAATTATATTCATTTAATTAAATTAATATAGACTTGTTCTTTATCTTCTTTAAATAAAATATTTTTTTTATTGTTCATGTATAAATATATAAAGATAAAGTATAAAAAAAAGAAAAAAAAACGGAATTTTTCTATATTTATATCTATTTTCTATTACCAATACCTTTTTGCGTACTTTTTAAATTCTATTTTAGTCAATTGAATCGGTTAAATTGTTGTTCATATTGAAATGAATCGAGATTGATGAGGAGTTGTTCAATGATGCTCGAACATGTACTTGTTTTGAGTGCCTATTTATTATGCATCGGTATCTATGGATTGATTACAAGTCGAAATATGGTTCGAGCGCTTATGTGTCTTGAGCTTATACTGAATGCAGTTAATATAAATTTCGTAACATTTTCGGATTTATTTGATAGTCGCCAATTAAAAGGAGACATTTTCTCGATTTTTGTTATAGCAATTGCAGCTGCTGAAGCAGCTATTGGATTAGCTATTGTTTCATCAATTCATCGTAACAGAAAATCAACTCGTATCAATCAATCGAATTTGTTGAATAAATAGGGTTTATAAAAAAAAATATAGAGTATCTGCCAATAAAAAAATGGGTATGTGCAGCATATAGTGCTATTTGATAAAATGTAATAAATCAAAGTATCTTGGCCTTCATTCATGAGCAGATCCAGAAGTAGATTGATTCTGGTAAATCTACTAAATCATTGATTCATCTGGTGTCTACAATATATAATTCATTTACTACTTTACTAGATCGAAATTTTATGATGTTAAAAAAAAATTATAGATCCAATGTCACATTCAGTAAAGATTTATGATACATGTATAGGGTGTACTCAATGTGTACGAGCTTGCCCCACAGATGTATTAGAGATGATACCCTGGGACGGGTGTAAAGCTAAACAAATTGCTTCTGCTCCAAGAACAGAAGACTGTGTAGGTTGTAAAAGGTGTGAATCCGCTTGCCCAACCGATTTTTTGAGTGTCCGGGTTTATTTATGGCACGAGACAACTCGTAGCATGGGTCTAGGTTATTGATACGTTCGAGAAAATTCCACTTGAATCCATCATTTTTTATCTTTACTGACAAAACCCGTACTCGAGAAAAGAAATATATATAATAATCAAACTAATAATTTTTTCTTTTCTCGAGTACGGGTTTTCGGGTCAAAGTCAAAGTAAGTGTATCTTGTTTTTACCACGAATGATTTTCCTTGGTTAACTATAATTGTTGTTTTGCCGATATTCGCGGGTACTTTCATTTTCTTTTTCCCTCATAGAGGAAATAAGGTTATTAGGTGGTATACTATTTGTATATGCCTATTAGAACTACTTCTAATGGCCTATGTATTCTGTTATCATTTCCAATTGGATGATCCATTAATCCAATTGGAGCAAGATTATAAATGGATAAATTTTTTTGATTTTCATTGGAGACTGGGAATTGATGGGCTTTCCATAGGACCCATTTTACTCACGGGATTCATCACTACTTTAGCTACTTTAGCGGCTTGGCCAGTTACTCGAGATTCAAAATTGTTCCATTTCCTTATGTTAGCAATGTACAGCGGCCAAATAGGATTATTTTCTTCTCGAGATCTTTTACTTTTTTTTATCATGTGGGAATTAGAATTAATTCCTGTCTACCTACTTTTATCCATGTGGGGAGGGAAGAAACGTTTGTACTCAGCTACAAAGTTTATTTTGTACACCGCGGGGGGTTCCATTTTTCTCTTAATGGGAGTTCTAGGTATGGGTTTATATGGTTCCAATGAACCAACATTAAATTTTGAAACATCAGCCAATCAGCCGTATCCTGTGGCATTGGAAATACTATTCTATTTTGGATTTCTTATTGCTTATGCTATCAAATTACCGATTATACCTCTACATACATGGTTACCAGATACCCATGGGGAAGCCCATTACAGTACATGTATGCTTTTAGCTGGAATCTTATTAAAAATGGGAGCATATGGATTGGTTCGTATCAATATGGAATTATTACCCCATGCTCATTCTATATTTTCTCCCTGGTTGATGATAGTAGGTGCAATTCAAATAATCTATGCAGCTTCAGCATCTCCGGGTCAGCGTAATTTAAAAAAGAGAATTGCCTATTCCTCTGTATCTCATATGGGTTTCATAATTATAGGAATTAGTTCCATAACTGATACAGGACTCAACGGGGCCCTTTTACAAATGATCTCTCATGGATTTATCGGTGCTGCACTTTTTTTCTTGGCAGGAACGAGTTACGATAGAACACGTCTTGTTTATCTCGATGAAATGGGGGGAATAACTATCCCAATGCCAAAAATATTTACAATGTTCAGTAGCTTTTCGCTGGCTTCTCTTGCATTGCCTGGAATGAGTGGTTTTGTTGCAGAATTTGTAGTATTTTTTGGATTAATTATGAGCAAAAAATTTCTTTTAATGCCAAAAATACTAATAACTTTTGTAACGGCAATTGGAATGATATTAACTCCTATTTATTCATTATCTATGTTACGTCAGATGTTCTACGGATATAAGCAATTTAATTCTCAAAATTCTCATTTTTTAGATTCTGGGCCGCGAGAACTATTTCTTTCAATCTGTATTTTTCTACCCGTAATAGGTATTGGTATTTATCCGGATTTCGTTCTCTCACTATCAATTGACAAGGTAGAAACTATTATATCTAATTATTTTTATAGATAGTTAGTTTTTATTTTATAATTTTATAATAAATAATAAAAAAGTGAAAAAAAGTGAAAAAAATGAATTTACTTTCACTTTTTAACTTAAACTTAATAAAATTAAAATAAACTAAAATTGTAATCAAATATTTTTGTAGTTTTTGAAAATCATTTGACTTGATTCAAATGATTTTCAAAAACTCGTACAAACTTTCGTTATCTATGCTTATGCTATTCCTATTATGTATTTGATATTCTATTCGTAACTGCTTTTTTTTTTCAATTAAATGTTAATGCGAATGAACCATAACTATGCAGCCCTATTCCTAATAGATTTACTCCAAAATAGCATATCCAAATTATAAAAAATCCTATAGAAGCCACAATTGCAGAATTTGAGCCTTGCAAATTTTCATTTGTTCTAGTATGTAAATAAATTGCGAATATTGTCCAAGTAATAAATGCCCAAGTTTCTTTTGGGTCCCAATTCCAGTAGGATCCCCACGCTTCATTAGCCCATACTGCTCCCGAAAGAATACCTATGGTTAAAAATAGAAAACCGAGACTAATGACACGAGAACTCCAACAATCCAATTGCTGAATTAATTGATGCCTGTGATAATTTCTAAACGAAATAAAACAATTGTTTTGTAAAACATGGCTTATTTCATTCACGTATTGAATTTTTCCAAATGAAAATGACCTAAAATGGTTGTTTTTACATTTTAACATTTTTTTTTTATTTTTTCTAAATGTAATGGCTAGAAGAGCTACTGATAATAATGATCCGCAGAGAAGAGATGCATAGCTCAATACCATCATACTTACGTGCATCATTAACCACTGTGATTGTAGAGCAGGTACTAATATTGTGGATTGATGCATTTCAGTTAAAAGACCTGAGGTGGCAAATCCTTGAGTCAAAATAGCACTGGGTGCAGTTATTGCACTTAGAAGATTTTTTTGTTTTCTAAAAAAAGGAAGCATATGAATAATGGATAAACTCCATGAAAGGAACATTAATGATTCATATAAATTACTTAAGGGTAAATGCCCCGAATAAATCCAACGAATAACTAATAATCCTGTTATACATAAAAAAGCGGCTACCATTCCTTTTTCCGACGAATCATATAATCCTACGATTTCGTGGACTAATAAGTTAATCAAATAAATCGTCAGTACGATTGAAACAATCGACACGGAAATGTGAGTTAATATATGTTCTAAAGTAAAAAATATCATAAAAAATCCTAAAAAGGATATCCTCCAAGAATGGAATGGAGATCTTAAATTATATTCTATCCATTATAGGAATTATAATAGTATTTATTTTACTAGTATTTCTTTTTTAGAAATATGCCGCTACTCGGACTCGAACCGAGATGCTCTAGCACTGCTTCCTAAGAGCAGCGTGTCTACCGATTTCACCATAGCGGCTTGCTCGAAATCATAATAGCCCATTCATTTTTAATCGTCGAGATTGGAGGAGTAAATTCAATGCAATATTTATTTTGCCGAAAGATTCAAAATATCCTTTAAATTACTATTTAAACGTTCAATAATCATTACCTTACTTAATTGTAGTGTGAGGTGGGGCTATTGTTGTTAGTTTTAAAACCGCACTGAATGGTTTTTCGTGTGGTTTAAGTTCTTTAAAAATTTTAGAATTGTAAGGAGGTTTAAAATGTTTGTTGGATAGGTTGAAAACTGGATTAACTATAAATTGCCAATTGCTAGGATTTAAATTGTACCCATAATTCGTGGTACTATTTTTCAAACTAATTAAGTATTAGTCAAACCAATTAGTAGGCTGTAGATATACCAGTGAAAATTTGTCTTCAATATTTCTAAAACGATTTTTCATTATGGAATGCATATTGTGCTTTATGGATAGGTATCTTAATGTATTCTATAGTTAAAGTTAAGTTAAAACATAGAATATATATTCGGCATCCAGAACCCAATAAGCCTTTTAAAATGAAAAGAAAAATATCATTTTTGTGAAAAGTGAATAGATGGGGAAAATAACAATCCCCATCCCACAAAAACCCACTAACGAGAAAGAGAAAACTTTGTAAAGAGAAAAATGATATATTGTGCCTAATTTTTCGAGCCTTTGTCTAGTAGACACAAAAATGTTATCCTACAACATACGACAATAGAAAATTGCATCTCATTAAGTTTACCATATTAATGGTAATTTCTTATCTTATAAATTATCGAATTCGTTGGTTCATATCGATTAAGATTATTTCAAGACTTTTCCAAGTCTTTATTATATAATATATTACTTGTTTGTTGTACAAAAAAGCTTTTAGAATTCCCGGGGATTTTGCTAAAGAAAAAGCTTTTATTCCTGCCCAATACACTTTATTTTTCCAAAAATTTTGACGAATATGCTTTTTGGACATAGAAATACGCTTTTTTTGAACCGCCATTCCAAAATGCAGAGGTTATTCATTTTATAGTTAAATGTGGAAGACATTTATTGTTCAAAAAAATATATAATTTTTTTATTACTAAAATTTACATACAATATTTTGAAGAAAGAATTATTTATACTGACTAGTATTATATATATATATATAACTATATTCGAATGAAGATATTTATATATATACATGGTATTCATGGCTATAGAAATCGAGTTGCTTTCCATTGGTAAAAAAGAATCAAAAAGAGTTTCAATTGTCTATTTTTGCCATGTTGCATTTCATGTAATTTCAAAAAAGAAATCGAAAAGTTTAAGAACCCTTACCTAATTTAAGAAAACTAGACTGTAAAACTCTTTCTATTAATTGTAATTGATCGAGGATCAAGAAAGTATATCTAATCTAATTCAAATTAGAAAAAATGAGTATCCATTAGTAATAAATTTATTAAACGATATGTTATTTGAACCAGAAATTCAAATTATTATTGCAGCTCTGTGCAAACTGAAGTGATGAGTAACAAATCGACGAACATCAATAAAATTAATCACAAGTATAAGTTTAAGTTGCTTTATTGAAAGAAATATAAGCAACTCACTCAGTTTCCCAACGGACTAGTTCACAACCGATTAATGATTCCGAATTCTGAATTCCGAATCAATTAACGAAAATAAGAAAATAATCTCCTTGTTTTTTTGTTTATCGGGTTGAGTTATTGGTGGATCATAGGATACTCGGAATCAAGTACTTTTTTTTTTCATAATTTTTGGACTTGTTTTATGTATATAAACTAAATTATTGTAATAATGAAATGATTGAAAATATTATATTCTCCATGTTCATATATCTTAATCTTTAATTAAAAAAAAAAAAAGAATAACTTTATCAGACTTAATCGTTTTTATTTGACTATTTGGAAATCATCAGAATTCTGAATTCTATTTCTATATTAATTCTATTTCTATTAAAGTCTTTTCATATCTTGATTTTTTTTTGCTCTGTTCTAAATATAAAAGAGTTGGTGAATCGGAAACAATTTAACAATAAAAAAAAGGTTTATTTTTTATGGAATATACGTATCAATATGCGTGGATCATACCTTTCGTCCCCCTTCCGGTTCCTATAGCAATAGGGGTAGGCCTTTTTCTTTTCCCGGCGGCAACAAAAAATATTCGTCGTATATGGGCTTTTCTTAGTGTTTTATTACTAAGTATGGTTATGATTTTTTCCGCCAATCTGTCTATTCAGCAAATAAATGGCAGTCCATCCTACCAATATGTATGGTCTTGGACCCTAAATAATGATTTTTCTTTAGATTTAGGCCACTTAATAGATCCGCTTACTTCCATTATGTTAATATTAATAACTACTGTTGGAATAATGGTTCTTATTTATAGTGACAATTATATGTCTCATGATCAAGGCTATTTGACATTTTTTGCTTATATTAGTTTTTTTAACGCTTCGATGCTGGGATTAGTTACTAGTTCAAATTTGATACAAATTTATATTTTTTGGGAATTAGTTGGAATGTGTTCGTATCTATTAATAGGTTTTTGGTTCACACGACCCCTTGCCGCAACTGCTTGTCAAAAAGCGTTTGTAACTAATCGTGTAGGGGATTTTTTTTTATTTTTAGGAATCTTAGGTCTTTATTGGATAACGGGGAGTTTTGAATTTCGGGATTTGTTTGAAATAGCCAATAATTTGATTGATAATAATGGGGACAATTCGTTATTTCTTACTTTGTGTGCTTCCCTATTATTTGTAGGTTCGGTTGCCAAGTCTGCGCAATTCCCTCTTCATGTATGGTTACCTGATGCTATGGAAGGCCCTACTCCTATTTCGGCTCTTATACATGCTGCTACTATGGTAGCAGCAGGAATTTTTCTTGTAGCTCGACTTTTTCCTCTTTTTACAGTCATACCTTACATACTGAATATAATTTCTTTGGTAGGTATAATAACAATACTATTAGGAGCTACTTTAGCTCTTGCTCAAAGAGACATTAAAAGAAGTCTAGCCTATTCTACAATGTCGCAATTGGGCTATATTATGTTAGCTTTAGGTATGGGATCTTATCGAACTGCTTTATTTCATTTGATCACTCATGCCTATTCGAAAGCATTATTGTTTTTAGGATCTGGCTCCATTATTCATTCAATGGAAACTATTGTTGGGTATTCCCCAGATAAAAGCCAGAATATGGTTCTTATGGGTGGTTTAAAAAAATATGTCCCAATTACAAAAATTTCATTTTTTTTAGGCACGCTTTCTCTTTGTGGTATTCCACCTCTTGCTTGTTTTTGGTCCAAAGATGAAATTCTTAATGATAGTTGGTTGTATTCACCCATTTTTGCAATAATAGCTTGTTTCACAGCAGGATTAACTGCATTTTATATGTTTCGGATGTATTTACTTACTTTTGAAGGTCATTTAAATAGTAATTGTAAAAATTACAGCGGCAAAAAAAATAATGTGTTCCATTCAATATCTATCTGGGGAAAAAAAGGACAAAAAGTTAAAAAAAATAATTTGATTTTATCAACAATGAATCATAATCAAAGAATTTCTGTTTTTTCGAAAAAAGTATATCCTATTGTTGGTAATGTAGTAACCAATATGATGGGGCCTCTTATTACTATAAAAAATTTTTCCAATAAAAAAATTTCCACATATCCTTATGAATCGGACAATACTATGTTATTACCACTTCTTATATTGGTCTTAGTTACTTTGTTCGTTGGATCCATAGGAATTCCTTTTGGTCAAGGAATAATTCATTTAGATATATTATCCAGATGGTTAACTCCATCAATAAACTTTTTACATTCAAATTATGATTTTGATTGGGATGAATTTGTGATAAATGCTATTTTTTCAGTCAGTATAGCATATTTCGGAATATTTATAGCGTTTCTTTTCTATGGGCCTGCTTATTCCAATTTTAATAATTTGAACTTAATAAATTTATCCGTTCAAATGGGTCCTAGGAGAATTATTTGGGACAAAATACTAAATATTATATATAATTGGTCATATAATCGTGGTTACATAGACGCTATTTATACAAAAACCTTAACTACAGGTATAAGAGGGCTGGCAGAACTAAGTTATTTTTTTGATAAACAAGTAATTGATGGAATTACGAATGCTGTTGCTATTATAAATTTATTTGTAGCAGAAATTATTAAATATGTAGGCGGAGGACGAATCTCTTCTTATCTCTTCTTTTACTTATTTTATGTATTTATTTTTATAGTAATTTACTGTATTTTTAATTTACAATTAAAAATTTAAATCAAAAGTGTTTTTGATTTTTTCTTCAAATTCTCGGTAATCAGTAGTAAGGGCAGTAGGAAGAGCGATATCATGAAGTTTGTTTATCCAAAGAGTTTCGA